TGTATGATATCATGGAGTAATATAATATGGGGCAAAAAATAAATCCACTTGGTTTCCGACTTGGTACCACCCAAGATCATTATTCCCTTTGGTTTGCACAACCAAAAAATTATTCTGAAGGTCTACAAGAAGATCAAAAAATACGGAATTGTATCAAAAATTATGTACAAAAAAATACAAAAACATCCTCGGGTGTCGAAGGAATTGCACATATCGAAATTCAAAAGAGAATTGGTCTGATACAGGTCATAATCTATATGGGATTCCCAAAGTTATTAATAGAAAATAAACCACGAGGAGTCGAAGACCTAAAAATAAATGTACAAAAAGAATTGAATTGTGTGAACCGAAAACTCAACATTGCTATTACAAGAATTGCAAAACCTTATGGAAATCCTAATATTCTTGCAGAATTTATAGCGGGACAATTAAAGAATAGGGTGTCATTTCGAAAAGCAATGAAAAAGGCTATTGAATTAACCGAACAAGCTGATACAAACGGAATTCAAATACAAATTGCAGGTCGTATCGATGGAAAAGAAATTGCACGTATCGAATGGATAAGAGAGGGCAGGGTTCCCCTACAAACCATTCGCGCGAAAATTGATTATTGCGCCTATACCGTTCGAACTATCTATGGGGTATTGGGTATCAAAATTTGGATATTTATAGACGAAGAATAATAAGCCTTTACTTGACCTGTCTTTATATTTCGATTTTAGGATGGAATAAAAACTGACAACCTTTTTCATTTCATTCATTTTTTTTCATCAAAACAATTCTAATTTTTAATTCTATAAGGTTGAATAAAAATTCGTTTGACCCTTTGATAGAATTGCTATGCTTAGTGTGTGACTCGTTGGTTTTTTTTAATAAAAAAAAAAGTAAAAGCCCTATAGTATGAAGTATGAACTAATAAATATAGAACTAATAACCAACTCATCGCATCACATTATCTGGATCCAGAGAAGCAGTCAAGATATGATATTTTTGTCCTATCATTGCAGCAACTGAAATTTTTTTGCATTTGGCATAAACAATAAATCTAATGAACTGTGAAGCAAAACAAAATATACAAAATATAAAAGGATACGGATAAATGGAAAGGTGAGAGAAAGAAAAAAAATGAATAGAAAAGATATATGATTCCAATATGTAAGGTCTTTGAATCATTTCATAAAAGACAATGTAATAAAGCATCAATACAGATTCACAAAATTATATGATATGAATCTGTTCTTAGAAAAAAGTAAGAGCCTAGAGCCAATAAAGACTAAGAAGGTCGGCTCAAAAACAAATTTTATTAAGAGCTCCGTTGTATAATTCAGACCTAACCATTAATTAAGAAGCGATGGGAACGATGGAACCTGTGAATACAGAAGATTCAATTGAAAATGAATCCTACTGATTCATTTGGAAGGATGGCGGAACGAACCAGAGAACAATTCATCTATTCTGAAAAGTGAAAAACGAACCCTACATCTGAAATAGACATTGAAAGAGTAAATATTCGCCCGCGAAAATTCCTTTATTATTTTTTTTTTATTGAATTGTTAAAATATGAGCAATCCAATAGAATAAAAAAAAATGAATTCTAAAAAATATGAAATATTTCATATTTTTCTAATATCTAATAGTTATATATCCAAACTAATATAAAAATATCTAATAAATTAGATAAATCCAAAAGAATCTCTTGATTCAGTGTATTATTACATGTATATCTTAATTCAATATTAAAATTTTGCATTCGCGAGGAGCCGGATGAGACGAAACTCTCACGTCCGGTTCTGTAGTAGAGATGGAATTAAGAAAAAACCATCAACTATAACCCAAAAAGAACCAGATTCCGTAAACAACATAGAGGAAGAATGAAGGGAATATCTTATCGGGGGAATCATATTTGTTTCGGAAGATATGCTCTTCAAGCACTTGAACCCTCTTGGATCACGTCAAGACAAATAGAAGCGGGGCGACGAGCAATGACACGAAATGCACGTCGCGGTGGAAAAATATGGGTACGTATATTTCCAGACAAACCAGTTACAGTAAGACCTGCGGAAACTCGTATGGGTTCCGGGAAAGGATCTCCCGAATATTGGGTAGCTGTTGTCAAACCAGGTCGAATACTTTATGAAATAAGCGGAGTAGCAGAAAATATAGCCCGAAGGGCTATCTCAATAGCGGCATCTAAAATGCCTATACGAACTCAATTCATTATTTCAGGATAGTAATATAGAAAGAAGGGAAATAGATCTTTGAGATAAAAAAAACCTTCACCCTCTGTTTTTTTGTTTTGGAAAAACAATATTTCTTTTTCTTTTTCGTCCTTTGCATTGCATTGAAAGAACCGATAAAAAAATGATATGATTCAACCCCAGACCCATTTGAATGTAGCAGACAACAGCGGGGCTCGAGAATTGATGTGTATTCGAATAATAGGAGCTAGCAATCGTCGATATGCTCGTATTGGTGACGTTATTGTTGCTGTGATCAAAGAAGCAATACCAAATACGCCCTTAGAAAGATCAGAAGTGATCAGAGCTGTAATTGTACGTACCTGTAACGAACTCAAACGAGACAACGGTATGATAATACGATATGATGACAATGCTGCCGTTATCATTGATCAAGAAGGAAATCCAAAAGGAACTCGAGTTTTTGGTGCGATTGCCCGGGAATTGAGACAAAACTTTACTAAAATAGTTTCATTAGCTCCCGAGGTATTATAACACGAGAAGTAGGATATTTGAATTAAGAATTAAATAGTAGATTATATATCACGTATATACCTTTCATTTTGAATTTTTTCATTTTCTTTTTTATTTATATTTTTAAATATAAATAAAAGAAATAATAAACTAATAAAAAAAGCATGTTGATTATATCAAAATTCGGAGACACCGCGGATTTTAGTTCATCATGGGTAAGGACACTATTGCTGATATAATAACCTCTATACGAAATGCTGACATGAATAGAAAAGGAACGGTTCGAATAGCATCTACTAACATCACCGAAAACATTGTAAAAATACTTTTACGAGAAGGTTTTATCGAAAACGCGAGAAAACATCAAGAAAGAAATGAATATTTTTTGGTTTTAACTCTGCGACATAGAAGAAATAGGAAAGGACCATATAAAAATACTTTAAATTTAAAAAGGGTCAGCCGACCTGGTCTACGAATCTATTCTAACTATCAACGAATTCCTAGAATTTTAGGTGGAATGGGAATTGTAATTCTTTCTACCTCTCGAGGTATAATGACAGATCGAGAGGCTCGACTAGAAGGAATTGGTGGAGAAATTTTATGTTATATATGGTAATCCTTCTGATATCTGAATTGGATTCAAAATTTCCTATTTGTGAAAAAAAAAAGAGAAAAGACGGGTTGTCTAATATCACTCCTCTATTAGTTAATACTTTAAGGGGGTTTTGCCTGGAATGAAAGAACAAAAATGGATTCATGAAGGCTTGATTACTGAATCACTTCCTAATGGTATGTTCTGGGTTCGTTTAGATAATGAAGATCTGATTCTAGGTTATGTTTCAGGAAAGATACGACGTAGTTTTATACGCATCCTACCGGGAGATAGGGTTAAGATTGAGGTAAGCCGTTATGATTCAACCAGAGGTCGTATAATTTATAGACTCCGCAACAAGGATTCAAACGACTAGTGGTTTTTCAACTTCAACACTCCTTCCCATGAGAATACAATTCGAGGTTCAAAATTTCAAGAAACTTATTTTCTTCCAAAAATAGGAATTAAAGTAAAGAATGACAAATATGAAAATAAGGGCCTCCGTTCGTAAAATTTGTGAAAAATGTCGGCTGATCCGCAGACGGGGACGAATTATAGTAATTTGTTCTAACCCAAAACATAAACAACGACAAGGATAACCATTCTACTAACAAGAATTTTCTAAAAGATTTGATTGATGTACAAATAAAAAAAAAAATGAAGGATTTGTTTTGACATGAAATGGATATATCCATATATCTTTGACTCATATTTATGAGATGCTAAAATATGGCAAAACCTATATCAAAAATTGGTTCACGCAGAAATGGACGTATTAGTTCGCGTAAAAGTACACGTAAAATACCAAAAGGCGTTATTCATGTTCAAGCAAGTTTCAACAATACCATTGTGACTGTTACAGATGTCCGAGGTCGGGTGGTTTCTTGGGCTTCCGCCGGTACTTGTGGATTTAGGGGTACAAAAAGAGGGACGCCTTTTGCCGCTCAAACCGCGGCAGGAAATGCTATTCGTACTGTGGTAGAGCAAGGTATGCAACGAGCAGAAGTCATGATAAAAGGTCCTGGTCTCGGAAGGGATGCAGCATTACGGGCTATCCGTAGAAGTGGTATACTATTAAGTTTCGTACGAGACGTGACCCCTATGCCACATAATGGCTGTAGGCCTCCTAAAAAAAGGCGGGTGTAGAAATAGAAATAAGCATTGAAGAGATTTCAAGAGAAATAAATGATTCCAAGATATGATCAATTTTTTATAATATTACTATGGTTCGAGAGAAAATAAGAGTATCTACTCGGACACTGCAGTGGAAGTGTGTTGAATCAAGAACAGATAGTAAATGTCTTTATTATGGGCGCTTTATTCTCTCTCCACTTATGAAAGGTCAAGCTGACACAATAGGCATTGCGATGCGAAGAGCTTTGCTTGGAGAAATAGAAGGAACATGTATCACACGTGCAAAATTTGAGAAAATACCGCATGAATATTCGACTATAGTAGGTATTCAAGAATCAGTACACGAAATTTTAATGAATTTGAAAGAAATTGTATTGAGAAGTAATCTATATGGAACTTGTGAGGCGTCTATTTGTGTTAGGGGCCCTAAATGTGTAACGGCTCAGGATATCATCTTGCCGCCTTATGTAGAAATAGTTGACAATACACAGCATATAGCTAGCTTGACGGAACCAATTGATTTGTGTATTGGATTACAACTCGAGAGAAATCGCGGATATCGT